CAGTCGAAGTCTTCGAATCGGTAATTGCTTAAGTAATCTCTGTCTGTGGTCTTCCTTCTGTCTGTCGGCCCCTTCTTTCTATCAGATCCGTCTTGTAAGCGCCTAATGCCTTTAAAGGCAGCTCATACTTCTTGTTTTTTCTCTTCTCGGCGGGCCATTGCTTTCCTTAACTTCATGGAAATCCCCATGCTTTCATTTGGACTGAAGAAGGTATGTACCTATGTCCCGTAATCCGGATGTGGTCCTCTAGCCTTTTCCTAGTAGGCTAAGGTTCAATCCCCCTTGATTCTGTAGAACTCCTCAACCGCTACAAGTAATTATTCTCCCGCAGCAAGGAATGACTTTTCCTTATTTGTTGAAGGAGTCACTGGTGTGTGGCACTTCCCGATGTCAAAGTGAATCTTGTATCGAATGAATGGTGATGAAGGTCTAAGACCATAGAATAAGTCCCCTCACGCTATAAAGTCGATTTCCTTTCTTGTGGTCTATCTCCTCGTACTCGTACTAACAGTCTAAGCCGGCTCGTAGGCTATTGGTTCTGTCCCCCCGAGTTTATGATCTTTTAGTTGATGTCTAACTAGCCCCTATGGGAATGAATCCTCCTGTCGAGGGCCTGTGGTGAATTATTCTATTCTTTCTGTCCTTCTTTCTCTCTTGGCAAACTACCAATCCGCCTCATCACTAAGCTCAACTTTACTTTACCTTAATGAGAAGTGGAAGAAAAGAGGTAGCGTCTAGCCTTTGTGAGAAATTGTCCTATTAAAAGCTTTCCAAGGGAATCTCCTTCTGCTGTGAGGCTATTTTAGTGAGGGACAGGGGTTCCAGAAGGTACATTGCCTTTTCCTTCAGTGATTGAGGTTTTCCCAGTTGTTAAAAATCTCGTTTCATAATCCTTGCAGTCTAGACTATTATACCCTGACTTTGCCTAAAAAGTTGACTTTTACTATATACTACAACAACCTAAAAGGTTGATCTCTTTCTGACTATCCTCTACATCCCTCGATTGTCATTTGCCTTTCAATACCTATGCTTTTCCCCTTCCTGCCAAGGTTAAGGCCGGAGAAGAGCTCGAAGTCTGTAGTGTTAGGACTCCCGCAGCTCATACCTGATTACCTTGAAAACGACGCCCTTCTTATCTACGCTATTTAGCCCGACTCCTTCTCCTTTGTCCTAAGAGCGGATGAAAGAGTGGACGAGCTCCCTTTCAATTACATCGAACCTTGTTGGCCGATAACTATATGGTATCCGCTCATGGATGGTAGTTGACTGATTGGAGTCAGTTTCAGCCTTTCTAGTAGTTGGAGTTTTTGGAACAAGTTGTAGAGATCCCATCGTTTCTATTGTGGAGAATCCACACCAGTAAGAAATCGCTTTAGTTGTTGTTGGAAGTGACCTAGACATTTTTTTATTTATGGGTTTTTGCCCTTTGATTCCGCTAGGTAAGTTGGGAAGTCCTTAATTTAATAAGGCAGGGGAAGTCGAGTCCCTTATCTTCGACAAGCCTCGATCTGCGCGGAAGACAGATTCTTTTTATCGGTTGAGTAAGGGCTACTTCACTCCTCTCCCTCTGGTCGAGCTGCTCCGCTCCTCTTCTTTAGCTTCTTCTGTAATACCGATAGTTAATAGCTCTAGCGGCTGCTTTTGAAGATACTAATTCTATTGGGTTCATCTACGACCAACCTCAAGCGGAAGTAGTTCAGAGCGTCTCTTTCTGTGCTGTTATGATTCCATGATCTTCTCTGAGGTAGACCTGCTTATCTACTCCAACAGTTCGCCTTCAGCTCACCTTGGATACTCCTCCAACCCTTGGTCAAACGCTTGAAGATAGTCCTATCAACACGAGCTATTGTCCTTTGATGCTGGATGCGCTGGTGTAGATTTCTTTTCTGTAATTGTAAGAGAATAGTTATATAAAAATATAAGTAGTGCTAAAGTCGATGCGCTAAATGAGAGTTCGAGGTGGGATGAGTAAATTAGCTCGAATTGATTAGTGCATCTGCTTCTATTTTCGTAGTGAATCATAGCGACTCGTCCCGTGTCAATAAGGTCTGAGGAAGGCTATGAGCCAGGATTTAAGCGGACCACTGCTCATGGTCCGAGGGAAGTGGAATGGCTTGGGATCATGTTCTCCCTTCTCTGTCCCAAAGTCAAGTTGAAGTAGAGAATCTAAGTTCTGTTCTAGTGGAAGCCCTTAGGCACTTGATTCTAGCGTACGCTCGGCTCCTCTACCAATCACCACAGCGCGAGATGCGAAAGAGTGACCCATCTCTCTACGCCAACTGGCGGAGCAGCTCCCTGTGCTCTTTCAACCTCGGTTAATGTATTAGTTTCTTTCCCTTCTCCTAAGTATGGAGAGTCAAAGGAATAGCTCCAGAAGGCGCATTCCTGCCCTGCCTGCTTAGTGAATGGATTTCTTGTTTAGCTCATCGGTCCTCTCCTTACAGTCGAGTTACTACGTTCCCTAGGTCTTTTTCCTTTTAATGCTTTCTCCCGCCACCCAGCTCTTGAGTCGAATTTTGGGGGTCAGGAATAGGGGAAGAGGAAGCCTTTCTTCATAATCTATTTAGTAATGTCAAAAATCCCGTTAACGGGTTAAGGTCAGTAGTCTTTACTCGGAGTAGTCACTAGGAGAAAGAAATAGCTATCTTTATTGTATTTGAAAGTTGCAGTCGTCCGGGAAAGCATTTCTTTCATTTGACATTATAGGAGGCTTCGGCAGCCGAGGAAGACAATAAGCTCTGCGCTTGGGGTTAGCAATCCATAAAGTTTTTCAATCAAACACGATGAAACAATCAATTAGGACTGCGCCCTGCTGCAAGAATGGAAAGGGCTTTGCCTGGTCTAGATCTAAAAGAGTCAGACTTAGACTAATAAGAAGCCGCTAGAAGAGGAGTAATACGCTTCATTCCCCTAAGGGCCTTCCTCGTTCACTAGTCACTATCGGATAAGCGAGATAAGATAGCACTCGAATCCATATATGAATGGCTTGACGTTGAACGTCCACTATCAATCTCTAACGGCAGGCTTTTTTAGTATAGATCCCGGAACGTAGGAAGGCATTCCTCTGAGACTGATACTGATGAACTCAAACAAAAAGAAGAGAAAGAGTTTTGACTCTTTGTTTTCAACCGGCCTAGAGCTTGATCATAGAGCGAAAGGCCTCGTAAGTAGTAGTAAAAAAAAGGCAAAGAACTCCCGTCTGCCCTACCGTTTGCTTTGCTAAAGCAGTACTCCCAGGGTCAGGAATGGTCGGCATTTCCGCTGTTTGCGTATCCGCTGTTCTAGAATCTTCCTTACCTTCTGCCTTTACTTCAAGCAAGAAAGTGGCAGCAGTGGTATCCTATATAAGATCAAAGGCTGCTAGCAAGAAGCAATGCGACGAAGGAGCTGTGGCACTTCTGCCTTTACTCTTGATGACGAAAAACACGGGGGTTTCATGAAAGTGGGACCATTGAGATGTCACTTAGGAAGGGAAAATGCATTTAGACGAAAAACACGCTGTTTTAGAAAGTTGTCCGATTTCAATTGACGTCTAGGAAGGGAAATTGACTGGATACCAAAATCACGGTGTTTTATGGCACGATTGAATCAATAGTTACGATATGCCCGAGCAGGGAAGAAGAAGGGGAAGGAAGACGCTTGCCCGGACTGACTGGAAATGAATGGAACTGCTACTCTTGCACAACATCCTCTTCTGGCATCAATGCACGTACTAACTCCTGCCTGGCTTGGCTTGTTTGACAGCTACCCTTGGAGAGCTTGAAAGCGGATTGGTTCGCACTCACACACTCGAAAATTCCTTGACCGAAAAGAAAGACCGAAGGCATAGGCACACTCCACCGTGCAACTGTCTTTCCCGTACTTATTCTCCCTTCTATGATGACCTTTCTTCACTTCAGCTTGCTAGCGCTTGGCTTACCTGCCTTGACTATCAGAGAGATGAATTGCTATCCATCAGAGACAGAGAAAGGAAGTAGTACCAGAGGATTGATTCTAGTGAAAGAGCCTACTCCTTCCATCTGCCCGCTTTAAACCCGTTGACTGCAACCATGCTTGCCAGAGTTCTTGCTTTCCTTGTTTCTTTCCTGATTAACTGGCCTAGGAGCGGGAGAGCTTTCTTTGAAGAAGAAAGAAGAAAGGTGAGGTTGTGGAAGAAGTTCTACGGCGTCTTTCTTTATCGATGAGGCCCAACATCGAGTTAGTGAAGCTAGGCTCCCACGGAGCGGTAACTAGAACAAGGAAAGGTCAGTCCGCTAGGAACAAACAGTAGGAGGTGCTTCCTCCGGTTCAGGTTACCATGGACGACCCGTAAAAGGACGGATCGATCTAGGGATCGGATCGCGACAGCTGTTCACAGGTACCCTTACTTGGAGTAAGGTCTTTCCTGCATGCACCCCCATCTACATCCAACCGTAACAATGATCCTAGGCTTCCACTATCCGCACAATCCTCTTTACCCTACAGTAATAAGTTGGCTTCTGATTCTGATATTGGAATGAAAGGCGGTAACGTCCTGGAGGGTTATACCTTCACTTTGATCGTAACCTTGCTTAACACATGGTTTTCATTAGGGGAGAAATAGTCCGTCCCGACGACTCCTCCCCAAAAAGTGATTGTATTTCAATCAATTCGAAGTAGTATTCCCTTTATATGGGTAGAAGGTCTCAAGGGATTTGAGATTGCCGCGATTCTCCTCAGGTCGTTCCCCTTTCTTTTCTAAGTCAATTATGCTTCGGTCAATACCCGGTGGTGGAGAATAAGCTGTTGGTCTTATATTATATTCATCAGTAACTATAGAAATCCCTTTTGAATAAGCTAATAAGATGACCTCGCCGGCAGGCGCTACGCTAACTTTATACTTACTAACGCGGGAACGCTTGGAAAGAAGTTCTCGGCTGGCTTGAGAACTAGAATTGCAGGGCAGACTTGCTTTCTAATAACAAAGAGATTTATCCTTTGCTTCGCGTTGCTGACTTGATTGGAACTACTACTAATAGAAGATGTAATAAAAATAATAATAAATGCTGGCTAACTACTAGAACTCGAAACCAATCTCTTTCCTAGGAGAACTAACCCTAGTTTAGTTCGGCTTTCACTTTCAACATGCCATTTAGCTACATGCTTAACACATATAAGTCGAACGTTGTTTTCAAAGAGCGAGGCAAAATAGAAATTATTCTATTATGATTATAACCAACCACTACATTTTACAACTTCTTTTCGAACTGGAAAAAACATTTCAAAAGGCGGATCTTAATCTCGATTTTTGCGAGGAGAAGCTTACTCAAATAATCAATTTAAAAAAACCATTCTTTCGGGGAAATATGAGTGGCATTCGATTTCCATCAAACCAATCGATTTTTTAGGTAGTGACCACCCACTAAAAAAAAAGTTAAGGGCATTTTTGAAAAGATTTCCAGCCCAATCCGAACTATTGTTCACCTACGAAATTATGCCCATAAGCTCGTTTTGCGGTCACTTGCTCATTTCTTCAGATTAGTCAAAAATCATTCGCTTATCGCCAAGACCAAGGATTACCCGCCTATAATTAGAATTTAAATATTAAACAAATACAAAGTTGGGAAAAGGTAGATCTGCTTCTCATATTCGATCTCTCTGAGTGCGCCGCCTTTGTTTGCCGCGTTCGACTTATGGACAAATTATACCAAGTCGTGCCTGATTCTATTATAATTATAATAAGACTTCTTTATTCATATTGCGATTCCTCGCTCATCAGCAAGACTGGTGATTGGCACAACAGCAAGGGCATCCTTCCCTCGGGAACGCAGCTGACGCAAATCTTATTTCATTTTTATCTTGACTCATTAGATAGAGCATTCGAGGCCGCTTTTCCATCAGTGCCGTATGTTACAGAAGTAATAATACCTTTTTTTTACCTTAAATGAAAAAAAAAATGTTAATATAATAAAAAGATTGAATAGCAGCTTCTTCTTTTTATTATATTAACATTTTTTTTTTCATTTCGCAAACAACCCGGGTAGAAAGCTATGAATTTTTAGAAGAAAAAACCATGACGAAGGGTCACATCAGTGAACGGAAGGAACTCCTTTGCTTCAATGGAATGACTGACCGCGAAGAAAAAGAAAAGATATATCGGCTGTATTGATTTGGTTTTGAGGCATAACTCACACACCTTTACTACATAAAGATTCCTTCTTGCTTGACCTTAGCTTGACGAATCCTGAAAAAGGGCAGGTCCTGGTCTTCCTGAAGGAAAGAGATCACTGGACAGAAAAAGCAAAGAGACTAGACCACTAATTTAAAGTATAAAGAAAGGGCTATGTGGAAGTGGAAGAAGTCAAGGCCTTACTCTATTCTTAACCTTTGATCATCTCTTTTGATTCTCTTCTGATTGAAGTCTTGTTCTAAGCCTTCGAAGACTGTTAGGCATGGAATGATAGCGGACTGGACAGACCTAATACCACACACTCAGAGATTTCGGCTTACCGAATGCAAGACTAGGGACTTAGTCAAAGGCTCCTGCACCTAAACACAAGAAAGGATAGGGACTGGTTCTATTAGTTCAATCAGATCTAGGGGATTTCCAGCTTTCCCGCTTCAATCGAGCATAGATTTCAACTCAAGAGTAAACGAGATCTATCCCACCTCCAACTCCAATGCAAACTCCTAGTCTTAAGCTTGACCTATCTAGCTTCAATCGAAAAAAGCCTACTTATTCTACTCGAAAACCCTATTAGGCAGTAGTGGCAAGCATAGCAGAAAGGAGCTTTCCTAGATCTCAGGCGGGGAATCCTCGTTGTGTACTACCTAGCCGACTCTCTTAGTCTATCACCGGAGTCTCTCTAATGTCTCCTAATGCAGCTACGAAGGGCAATGCTTTGTGGAAACCGGGCACTTAAAGAGATATTTCAATGGATACTTCAAAAGCACTAACTAAGGAGGAAGGGCCCCAAGCATGGTCTGAAATCATACCTCCTTCCAGTGGTTGCTCTGGTTCCTTCCTCCGGCAATGAGGCAGATCGCTGAGGAAGCTATTTCCTAACCAGAAAACGAGAAAGGGAACCTAATGTTCCACCCATTGACTGGCAAAAGTAGTGAAAAAACCCCCATTTCTTTAGCAAAGAATGAACAACATTGAGCTAGCACGTCAGACTTGCCTGTCTACTTGAGGGAAGGTGTGAATCCTGTCTTCTTTGAAGAGCAATCGCGTAATCATTCTCGCCTGTTATTGTCGGGTTTGGCTAGCCCATTTCCTTTCAGTATAAACTAGAGTTGTTAGTTTGCTTTGCTAGAACAGGGCTTTTTTATTAGGAAACCTATGAAAAGTGAACCGGATATCCCCTGCTTCAGAAGTTGGATTTGGAATTACTATACTACAACCTCTGCTCCTGACCTACCAAGCGCTAAGCCTACCTACATTAATATACTTTCAGACATAGCTCCAGATGGTGTTCATTAGAGTTTTTTTTTCAACTGATTATGACACTCATTTCGCAGTATAGGGAGGTGGGTTTAAAGACGGAAAGGCAGAAAAAAGCTCAACGCGCGCCAGAGACTGATGAGGCATAGGATGGATCTGCTTCAACCGGAATCGTTGCCCGACCAACTGTTCATTCTGTCTTTACCTCATTCGCTGGGGAGTTTCGAGCCCTGTCCCTATCTGAAGTACAGGGAGACCCCGTTCCATCGGTTGATACTAAATATTTTAAGATAAATAGGTTCCTAGACAAAGTGCTTCCGCCGAAGCAACAACAAGAGACGAAGCATCAGGTCCTGGATAAGATGCAGTAGAAAACAGCACTGCAAAGAAGGGCGCAAGCAACTTCGATTCGCTTTCCATCAGATAGGCAAAGATGGATTTCCAGTATACCGCGATGGGAAAGCAATATAGGCCAGCCGGAAACAGAACAAATGCTGCTGCTGCTTCTGAGTTCGCATGACTTCGCTCTCGTTGTGCGTGGACTTCCTAATCGAACTAAGATGGATCGGGCTGTAGGCTCAGAGAAAGTTTGCTCGGGGAAAGAATAACAACAAGCTTTCTTTTAAGGCTGAAGAATAAAGGAATTCTTTTCCGGAAGCGGTGGCATGGGAACTTCCTTTCAGAAGGACTGATTCGGAAGAGAGGAAAGAGAAGAGGGGATGCTTGCTATCATTCCAGTGCCAACTGTCCAATCAGTGAGTCAAGCCGGTCTGCCCGGAAAGGCGATCCTGTCTGTCTAAGGGTCAAAGAATAGAAAGCCTGGTTTCTTTGACTCCCTTTTCGAGAATCGGATCTTGTCTTAATTACCAATTCAGATGTTAATGAGTTATTGCCTTCTCGAGCTAGGCACCTAAAAGCGGAAGGTTGACCGTAGATGGACTTTATGGGATAACTTAAATAGGGAAGCCTCACTAAGAATGAAGAGGATTTATCATTCCTTTATCGGTCTGTCAATTTCATTGCCTTCCCTAATTCTCTTCCAATCTCTTTTTTTGTGCTCAACCTTCTCCTTTCTCCATCTGCTTCAAAAAGAAAGATAGTTCTAAGAAATGAGAGGAGTCGTGAAAAACTATTCCTCTCATTAGAGAGCTGTGGCTGTGGTTGGTTGTTGACCAACGGAAAGCATGGGAATCTCTCAGTAAATGGATGAAATTCACTCGTTAGAATCAATATACGGAACTACGTAAAATCAGGCCATGATCGCTGCATATGAAATCGTTCGTTCACCCGAAAGTCTTCTCTCTACGCTAAAACGCTAAATCATTTTGGCTCTTTCACACAGGAATTTCCGTGAATAAGGAAGCTTGAACGCTTTGAAACTACCTTCACGCCCTTCCTTCTCTTTCGAATGACAAACTAGAAATATTATAAGAGAAGAAAGAGAGCTTTAGAATCAGCCCCTACTTGATTCGCTTCCCTTCATTATGGCACCTCGCGCTAGCTAGGGATATTCTTTTTTAGTTCCCTGCGGGGCTGTCCCACGCCTCCGGGTGAGCTACCTAGACATTAGGCGAAGCGGAAACGAGGCAATAGATAGCCGATCAACAAATATCGTAGGTGATATCCGAAATAGCGGAAGTAAGTAAGGATGAGTTCGTTAGTAGACTAGAATCTCGGAACCAAGGCGGCACGTTCCGGTACTGCCAATACAATCTTGTCAAGAAATTCAGAATTCGGACTGTCAGTAAGTGATCAGTAAGGATCAGCTATCCTATCAAGTAAAGAAAGAAAAAGAAAAAAAGCTTTGTCAGGTAGTTTTCTTTTATCGAGATTGGGTTGGTGTTCAGTGTGGGCAGTCTCCTCTATATAGTAAGAGAAAGAGAAGGAAACGGGGAAGAAGCGGGGTAGAGTAATTGGTCAACTCATCAGGCTCATGATCTGAAGACTGCAGGTTCGAATCCTGCTCCCGCCCTAAGAACGTATAGGAAGGGAATGATAAAACGCATTTTGCACACAAAACATCAAAAGACACCTTGGAAGGAGCTGTTCTCGCTGTGAACGAATGTCCAACTTTAGTTTAGGAGTTCGATTCGCTTTCTACTTCTAAAGTGGTCAAGCCCTAGGCAATCGGTGATTGGGTATATAGGATAGGTAAGGCATTGTTTTCCTTTTCTTTTGATGGCATGAGCTTCTTCAGTGCCACAGCTCTATTCTCTTTTCTTGTTTAAGGATATGTAATAACCTTCCTATCCCATCCTCATGAAGCAGAAGTGGAAGGAAAAATACCTCCCCACCTACTATAGGAGTCAATCGGTTGAACAGTTGTTAAATCTTAGGCAATCGACGTCTAATGTGTCTGACTATTTGGCTCGATTTGAAGAGCTTATGCTTAGGTGTGAAATTGATGAAGAGCCATTCATTACAGTCAGTAGGTTCGTCAATGGTCTGAGGGTAGACATTAAGAGGGAGGTTATACTGTACAATCCTGAATTAATGAAATACGAAGCATTATCGAGTGCAGTCCAGCGCTTCTTTTAGGGCTAATAGCCCTAAAGCAGTCAACGGTAGCCGACACCGGTTTAGTTACCATAGCCCTAGTCTTTTAGCGGACTCAAGGACTGATTTTCTCACCAGAGTAGGATCCAAATAAAATATGGAGAAGGTTTTCCAGTCGAGCAAAGTTCATCTGCGGTCAGTAAGTACGGCTGCTCTAACTGCTCTTCCTATTAGTTCCGCGGGTAACTGTCGTCGGAGGCCAGTCTGTTCTGTCTACCAGTCAGTAGCTAACCGAGACCCCTGTAGCTAGCTCTTCTTTGGGGGCTCCTTAGAAAAGTAAAAAGATCGGAACCGAAGGCTAGGGCTCTTTCCCAATCACCAAAGATCGATTCAAAACAAGTTAATAGGATGTAACCTTTCAGCCAGCGGGCCTTGATGTCCGAGAGGGAAGGGCAGCCAACCGAGCTCAGAAAGCGAAGCCATCGCCTCCAGTTATTCCAGTGGTTAGGAATCTGAACCGGCTCGGCTCCCTTTTTATTGGTCGAGTAGCTTTCCGTGGTCTGGGGCTGCCAAGTCTATTGAAAAAAAAAGGAAATAATAACTGACGACGTCTTTTGGGCCTCCCTTCCATGATTGGCGGATTAGATTACAGCGGCTGACTATACCCCTACTCTTTCTATTAGTAAGTTTGGGTGCGGCTAGGCTTTCCCCTTTTATTCGAGAAGTTACAGATCCTTCATTTCATCTCCCTAGGCTAGTAACCCGACTCAAAAGTTACTAACCTCTCCGGAGGTCCTTTCTTCGGTAGTTATTTCCAAGTTGATAAGTGCCTTTTGAAAGCCCTTTTCTTGTATAGAGCGCTGCTTTTTGAGTTATTTTCTCGATTGGACCCTCGATAAGACCAGACCTGATCTCGAAATAAGCTTACCTAAACGTCACTTACAGAGTGGATTGTTGAAAGAGTGGAAAGAAGGCAAGGAGCTCAAGGTCGTCCCCTATCACAGATGAAGTAAGACGTACAAGATGCATTTTAAAGGCCTGCCGTAGGTCATAGCCGGAGCTGATCTTTACCTTTGAAGTGGAGAGGAGCCGGAACGGATTTACTTTTCATTAGATCTCCCGATCAATCAGATATGCGATGGCCTGAAAAAGGCATTATTGAATCGAGCCTTAAGCGCAGCACCTCCTTTTCTTGTACTTTTCGCTCTTTTTCTTGATTGAGCGGATCTAGAATAAGAAGTCTCCTCGGGAGCTTGAACTGGAATATGGATAGGAACCGAGAAATAATAAAGCAAGGGCAGGACCTAGGGCAAGATCGAGTTAGCAAGATTTTCCGATAGCTCCTTGACTTAGCCCGGCCGAAGGAAAGATCGTAGGAATTCCTGATCCATGGTAGATAGACACCAAAAAAGAAACTTCATTCTCAATGTCTACAACTACAAAAAATGTTGCTAACTTTCTTTGTTTCAAATGCGTCGAAATTGTAAGAAAAATGGTCCTCAAATGCCGGCAACTGGGGCCAAAAATGATGCTCAAATGTCAGTACACCTTTTGTTATGAAGATGTGATCTTATCCACCGATGGGTCTTGTTCTAAGCCCAACCCTCTCGTCTTAGGGTAGGATATCCAGAAACCTTAAATCACGGGAACTTCCCCTTTTTGGTGGACAACCTATGTTGGGCTGACTAAGCCCACTATCCTACCTAATAGGGTCCCATCTTGTGTCGGGTTAAGGGCGCTTAGTGGAACCCAATTTCTTCACTTGTAGTCTAGGGCTTTGCTTGGCATTGGGCTTCGATATAGCTTGCTTTCCTGGTTTTGGATTAAACCTCTGCTCTCCTAATTCAGTCTATAGGCTTTGGTTTAGGTTCAATCTTATATATAAGTTTAGCTTAGGTCCATCAATCAATCTCTCATAAACCCCTAAGCGGAATCTATTAAGCTGAATCCATATGGGGCCTTGCATTAGGCCCAAAATTCCTTGTAACGCTCTAAGAGGGTAGTGAGGCTTAGATTCCAGAGAGTTCAACCTGCATTGGGCTTTAGTTACTTCGTCTGGCCTCTTTTCAATAGTAAGAAGCCAAGTTCAAAGAATCGAAAAGAGGATGGAGAACTTGGTCTTTGAATAACTCTAAATAAGAAGCATCACATCAAAAAAAAAGAGAATTCCAGCTCAGTATGGGATATCAATCTCGTTCACATTCATCCATTTGAATGTATTTCATAACCTGCCATTGTCTCGCTTTCAAGGTAAACGGACCAACCTCTCGAAATCCAAACTAAGGAAAGCATGGGCCTCTCTCTCTCAATCGGTTGAATTGGTAACGGCATTGGCTATTGGCCATCCGTCCACAAATCATCTGAAAAAGTAGGTCGATTCCCCCGCCAGATGTTTAATCACTTGTTCAATCCTTTCTTGAAAGAGATGCTCATCTGCTCTGGTTAGCTCGGTAGAGTGGCAGGCGAAATCCGTCTCTCTTTATAGATATAGAGTAGGCGGCTAGTAACTTCTTACTCGTGTAGTGAGAAAAACCTTCTTTCTTAATGGCCTCCTTTATTTAGTTCAATCACGAGTTTAAGGTTTGCGATAGATGTTGCCTTTCCTGGATAAACGATCTCAAATCGGCTTTTTTATTTTAGCAGATCTGTGAAAATAATCGGTTTTTTTAAGTTATTTGTCCCTGGCATCTTATCTTCCGGTTGGAAGTGCAAGGCAGCAATCATCTGTAGCGGGCTAGCTCACTGAATCGATATCTGTATTTGTATAAATATAATAGATGCTTTTTTCTTTGTCTTTTCATTTTCCTCAGAATCCTAGTGATCTCATCATTGCTAAAGCCAAGGAAATCCATAAGTGTTTAGTGAAAGCTCTTGATCTTAATCATCGAGAGGTAGAGTTTCTCAAATGGGAAGCTCGCTCCCATCCTTTTGTGAAAGTCAATGTTGATGGTTGCGCCAAGAATAATCCAGGACCTGCAATGGGGGACTCATTAGAAATTCGAATGGAGAATGGATCATTGGATTCATGGAGAACCTAGGACATGCTACGAACTGTGCCAGCAGAATTTTTGGCCATTTATCCTGTTCTCTTGCCTGGAACTCAGGCTTCAGAAGCATCTTTAAGCGGATTCGGAGGTCTGTCTCATTAGTATTCTTAAACCTGTGCTGTGGTTGATGGCCCCACTCGAGCTCTAATTCCATACTCTATTCTCGATTTTCAGGTTCAAAGTCCGAGCGGCCCCGTCCCCGTGAGGATGCGGAAAGCCAATCCAATGATAAGAGTGGTTAATTGGGCTCTCTTCGAAGGATTTCAACCTTGATGCCCTATCCGTGGCGGCACCTAAGCCAGATTTAGTTTAGTAGGGACGAACTTAAATACCCCATCATAGCACTCTAAGGTTCCGCGGGGAACTATTGAAGCTTCCGGCTTTCTACCTATATGGATTGTTTTAGCGTAAATAGACACGATCTTCGTTCGGTACGCGTCCAGTCTCTCTAAGCCCTGAAACCGTAACTATGGCTATGTTCTTAGATCCGTCTTTTCTGCTGTTCAAAGATCTCTCCGATTCCCTTTCTTTCGAAGTGGCATTGCCCAAAGTCGAATCAAAGGCCAGGGTCTTCTTAGCCCAGGCTAACTAGAATAGTTAGTAGCTTATAGGATCCCAAAGCAATAACCACAGATGGAGGAGCATTCGTCTTTTTAACCAGTTTTCCCAAACCAAGATATCCTGCCTATCCCGAAAAAGGGACTCCCTCCAAAAAAAAGTAGCTTCGTAGCAAGAGTGGTTTTGACTAAGCATATGACGAAGGCTCGGCCGAAGCTAGAGCTAAGTGGCTGTTTCAGGGTCAGTATGGAAAGCATAGGTCGACTTATGAACATTGATTGGATTGGTTAATTTACTTAAAAATCCGAAAGGGCAGCCTATAGACATCATTTTGAGGGAAATTCACACTGATATGATAAAAAATATAGACCGGTGTGTCATTGGTCTTTCGTTCGTAGTGGGATAACCTAAATAGTCAAGTGAAGGAGACCCACATGCCCACTTCTCCTTCCCCGCCCCATTTCTGGGACGGGCCTCGTTCTTATTTGAGGATACCCCCGTTCAAATAAAGACTAAAATCCCCGCACTAAATAAGAGCAATACCCCTATTTACATAGAGATTCGTACTACGAAAATGGGCAGCAAATGCCCCAGGTGTTAAAGCATTCCACGCAGGGGTGGAAGCAAAAGTCGCACGCCTGGGAACAGAGACATTTGACGCCTGCGGTCACAGCGGCCTTGCCCGCCTCCCGGGCGAGCTCCTGTTTAAGGGGGAGGGGGTGGTCCTCCATTTTTTGGGGAGCGGAAAGAAGCTTCACCGATTCCGACTCTAATCTCAGGCTTCATTGGTAAGGTAAGGAAGCTCCGCAGCTCCAACATCGAATCGGGCAATTCCTCTTCCAGCCCTTGTGACATCAACAAACAAAGCGAGTTGAGCACGAAGACTTTTTCGGAGATGACTTCTGTCAATAGGCAAGTAGCGCCCAATCGAGCGAGAGAAGATAGGGATTTCTCCCAGCACTCGAAGACCAAGAGAAGAGGATGTCAAAATCTCCTTTCCCAACTGCTTTATCGAGCCTGCTCTCCTGGATCCTAATTCCATCCTCAGGCTATGACTCACTTCGTCCCTCACTAAGATTTGAAATAGATAATAGGAATAGATTCAGTCTGGACAGCTGTTTAAAGAAAGGGATCCGTCTTCCTTCCATTCTTCGGAGCACCTAGCAAGGCCAGTGAAATGAGTCAATTTGGAAGGTTAATGAGCCGATCTCTTGTTTCATTAAAAGAAGTATCATAAGGAGTAGCCAGTTTCGAGAAAACCGAAGCTAAGGAGAAAGAGAACTACTCGACTAAGAAGTCAGTGTTGGAGGTGGACTAATCCCTCTCTTCTAGCCGGAAAGACTTTCTAACCAATTCCATTAATAAGCTAAAGAGAAGTTACAGAAGTACGGAAGTGACAGAGAAGTCAACCTTCTTTGCCAAGGGACTAAACTATCTGATACTGAACTAGATGCCGCAAAAGCCCCAACTCTGGCATCATATCCCGAAGATAGTCATTTCAGTCTGTTGGGCAGCGTTTTATAGAAGTGACGGAAGCCCGAGCAGTATATTTCACTCTTCTGTAGAGTTTGTTTACCGATCTTTCAGCATTGCACCTCACTAGGACTGCTTTCTTCCCTTAGAGTCCTTCTAGCGGGTCTTAGTGCCTTCCACAAGAGAAGATCTTACCAAATACATACTGAATATTCATAGTGAGACGTAGTGAATCTTTCCTAAAGCCTGGCTTTGAGCCTTTTGCCAGCTTCTGCTTGTTATTCTGCCTCTTCAAGTGTCCTAAGACTAGTTCCTTTGTAACTAATATCCACTCATAGGGGGATACTCCGAATATCTATTGTCGGAGAATAAGCCGATATAATATCCTGAGGACGGATAGGGAGTGAGGTAGCAGTGATCCAAGCAAGATAGTCTGGAGCAAGTGCAAAAAAGAAGACCTCTGCTGTTAGCTAAGGCTAGTCACCTCAAGTCTTTGTATGGACAATCTCTATTGTTGTAGAGGTACTTTATCTGGCTTCTTCCCGGGGGGTCTAACCATCTTACTAGCTCGTACTTCCTTGATCCCTTTTGGCTTGAGCAAAGGACTTTCACGACACGAGAAGAAGGCTACCATTAATGGGTTAATGTATGTAGATGTTGTGGTGAACGAACCCTCGAGTTGATAGGCAATGATGGGGGAATCATGACGCCGGTAGAAGCAAGCCTTTTTCAATCAGAGGAGCGAGCAAATGTAGGCTGATCCAACTGAGCCCTTGGGAGGTTTTCATTTCTGTCTGATCATGTTGACTTCATCTCCCCTTACCACTTACAACATAGGCCGGGGCGTGTGATCAACTGAGAGGGATCGAAACTTCTCCTGCCTATGCCTTTGTCGAGGGTCCTGCATGACTACTACTGCGGGAGGGGATTCTGAATGAGATTTGGCTGGCTCGGCTTGGAACTTGAGAAGGTTCACGGAGATCCTGTATCTTATGCTTCAAGGCAAAACATCTATCTGTCCAATGTCCTGGGCTACTCGAATGAATCCTCCGTCCACGAGGGGTCAGGAAGAAAGAAGAAGGAGTAAGCAGCAACTGATAGAGTATAGGCAATTTCTCTTATCCAGTAAAGGAAGCTAGCGGGGCAAAGAGTAGCATTCCGGTCTCTCTTGAAAGCGTGAGAAGCAGGCGTTCAAGGAACGAATATCTATAAAGTACAAGTGCACATTGCCCTGCCAATCTTTCTTTGCATCACAATGAGTAGGCCGCCTGATTTCAAAGGAAGAGAGGGCTTTCACCGGAGAGTCGAGAAAGCAGCTCCTTCTTGGAGAGGGCTAACCCAACCTCAAAAATGGATAGGTGGGGAGAGGGTCTTAGCCGGATCATGGTGGAAGCTTCCCTGCCTTGCTCTTCCCTTTGTTCTTGCTGCTCCGCTGCTATAAATCCCGAGTTAGCCCTAGTTTCCTGCTGCTAAACTCTTCCCCGCTTCCTTTCCTTTTTCTAACACATACTGAGACGGTGTTGACGGTTAGGAGCGAAGTTGCTGCTAGGATCCTAGCCAAAGGTTTCCCAGGAAGTAGTAGCCCCTGAGGAAGCCGAAGGCATACCCAGATAAGGATAAGTAGAGTTGGTATTGAGTTCATGGAAGACTAAGAATACAAGGTATTCAGTCTGATAGTGCTTTAACTCATCCCGTCATTTATTAGGATTGAGAAGGCAATGGCCTGTATGCACCCGGATCACTGCTTGTCTCTTTGAATGGGATTAGATCCGGAACTTCATCCGGTTTTGCATTCGAAGGAAGAGTTAGGCTAATCGACGTGTAGCTGACGGGTAGTTCAGTTGGAAGGAAGTAGCTCACCTCAATGAGTTGAGTAGCTTCAGAGGTGGAACGATTAAATTTTAAAAGGGTGACGTCGGATTGACTGAGCGGACTTTATAGACCTTTTATTGAGGCTCGGTCTTTTGATGCGGGAAGAAGGAGTGGCTGCAGCTCTTATGATGCTACCTGCCTCATATTCTGACTTTCTTGGAGCTATGCTATCCAGAGAGATAGGTAAGAGATGCCATAGTTGGAAGGTGCCCTACTAACTGAAAGAAGAAGAGAGGACTTCTTTCCAACAAAGAGAGGAACGAACAGAGAGATGTCAGACCAGTAGACCCAAGTTATGCCTTTGATCTAGGTTTGAACACATTGTTCTCTTGAAAGCTTATTAGGAAGCTAAGTATTAACCTTTTTCTTTTCTCAATAGGAGGTGTGGTGCCGTTGGACCTGCCCTTTATGCAGCAGTAGTTTCGGTTGAACTGGACATTTCTCCCGCTATTGGTAGGCTTACTCGACTCAGAATTCAAGGAAGTGAACTGGCGGGACCCAAGACTCTCCCACTTTAGACACTCCCGAAGGTCCAAGCTTCAGGTTTCGAGGGCAAGGCGAATCCTTTCTTTTAGCCCATGGCGATCTAAGAATTTTTATTCCTCATTCGATCACTTGCGCTAACCCTGATTCTCCTCTTTCCTTTCCCTGGTTCGTTAAATAGAGTAGGGGCTCTAGCTTTACTTTAGCTTGAAGAGGAAACGAGTTTTCGTTCTGATCTGCTCCGGGGGTTGCTTCGGTTAGTGACAGGGGTGGTCAGTAGGTAGTTTCGATTCTAGCTCTGGAGAAGCGAACTTCAATCACAAAGATTTCACTACACTACTTATTACGTTTACGTCAAACATTCCTATTTCTACTTCTTACTCTCGCACGGATAGAGATGGAGGTCGGGATTCCCTTTCTCAAGGCAGCACCGCGGCAATTCAATGAGCGAGACTTGCACTCAATAGTAGAACAATGAAAGCAGTAGTGGCACTCCCCATACTTAGATGGTCCGGGCCTGTGAGCTCCATGCAAATTCGCCTTTCAAAGTTGCAAAACACAATCCCTAGCGTAAGTCGCAATCAACTTGATGCATTTTGTTGGACTAATGAGTATAGGACGTAATTAGAGGTGGTGGGCGCCTATATACCACTTCAAACGGTGTTTGTTTGGTTGCCGAATGAGAAGTGGTATTGTACCACTATTCTGCCCATGGTAACCAACGTACCCATTCCCTTGGTCTATCGCTTGTAAAGCATCCCAGGTAGTTCTCTAAGCACCGGTTAACCACCTCCCTCACAGTTTGCATGAGATTCCACTTATTCTATGTCATTTTAAGCCTTAGGTTAGGTAGTTGTTCCTCCAGCAGTTCTGTTCTTGGTCTGATAGTCTTGTTAACGCTTTCTAATCTACTTTCTTTCTTGTACAGATCTTCCTTTCCTTCCTCGTCCAGTGACGGCTCCCTCTTTCAGTCAGTCTTCTTCTTTAGTAAGAAGAGTACTGCCTAAAGCAATGTGAGTGAAAGTGTCTATATGGGAACCGGCCGTAAACTCCTTTTCTGGTGTAGATCCCCTTCCTTATGAATCAGTTCCCCGGGTACAAGGAATGAGTGCTCCTAATGTCTTTTCTCTGTTTCGGTGTAGATCGTCTCTTTGTCTATGGAGACCTTTTCAAGTCGTCCATTCTCTTCGGTATGGATTCAAAGTCATCCCTCACGCGGGTGCAGGGAGTCCTGCTTGTGCTCTTTCTTTGTGGTCCAGGCCAGGCACTCCATATGTGTTTCGGTATTGATCTGAGCACTCGTGTAACTACTAATAAAGCTCGAGGGACCTTTCTTTCTGAGTTCTTGGCTACCGGTGTGACTTCTCTTGGTCAGGTCTAAAGGTCTAAGGGGGAAGCCCTTTTCTGACTCTTCAACTCCCGGTAATTTCTTCCTTTTTCTATCGAAAGAGAGTGAGTGCAAACCTTAAGGGGTCGTGAGCGAGCAATGAATCAGGCATCGGTCGTTCCAGCGGTAGAGTCCTTCGGATGTTGAATGGTCAACTCGTTCCGTTCCTGTGTAGAAAGGAAGTAACCCGTGGGTATCTTCTATTGATTAACGAACTGGGAATCAGAGCTCGCTCTTCCTTTGCTTTGGATCTTCGGTAACTGGAGCATCCATGAAAGCGAGGTCTCTCCTGCAGCTTTGCCTTTTTTGCCACATACTAAGGGCCCCTCTCTTTTTCCTTATCGCCTTAGCGCAGACAGGAAAATCGGCATTTCGAAAACTCTTAATTAAGAGAAGAAAGTTCCCATAATATTCAGGAAGGACGAAAGCCTTTCTCTTTGGGGACCTGTGTGTGCTACAGTAATGTATGGCGCTCACTCTGGAAAGAAGCCTGTCTCCTTCTATAGTTCGTCTGTAAGGCTTCATTCAGAAATGAAAGGGCCGCCTTTTCTGGGCGTAACCCCTGCTTATAGGTATTCCAGAGCGTCTCTTTCCTTTTATATCTTCGTAACCCATCATCTGGTCTTCGATGGCTCAAAGCGGGGTCTTGTGACCATGCCTTCCCGCTCCTTTTTTCTGGTCGTTTTGGCCCCCTTGAAGGCATAGTCTTTCACCCGGGCGCAAGCCTTCTTCTTTCCGAACTAAAAGGGGAGCGTTGGTTTGCTGTGTGGGTGGTAGGTCTTCCTTATTCAGTGGTCAGTGTTGGTAATGTTAGAGCGCCAAGCGCAGGAATGAAAGCGGTGCCCCTTCTATTAGACGTCGGACACTCTTCTTGTAGAATGTTAGGACTGGGTTGGAGCCTGCAGGGACTTCTTTACATAGCCGAACGGGCCTTTCTCTCTTTATTTGTTGTTGGGGCTCGAGCTTCCTGTAAGGCTTTAGCTCGCTTTTGACTGATTTCAAGACCCTTCGAACTAGAAAGCCGAGTCAATTTCCAGGGGTCAGCCATCAGGCACACTTCCTGAAATCGATGTAGATTCGCAGCTTGCCATTTCATTGTTCTTTTGATACCGATGGGAGCCCTTTCCCAGAGAATCTTGGAGGATGGGACCATGTTTAGGGAATCCTATGAAGAATCACCAATAGACGTACCTGAAGACGCTGTCTAAGGCTAACGAAAGCCCTGACGGCTAAGCCAATGGCAAGAGACCAGACCGCACCTGGCTTTCCTGCATCTTGCTCCTACGCCTTTCCCCCTGAAGCAAGGGGATTCGCTAAGCAGCTCAAATCCTTGACCCGGAAATCGGTAATCACTGGATTACAAAGTCTCCATTGCTGGGAATTCCTATTTGATCTCCTTCCATACTTCACAAGCAGCAGCTAATTCAGGACTCCATTTGCGGGAATTGAAAGCCTCTTTGCTATACGGGACCTTGACCTTTGAGTGAGCCTAGACTCTCTCTATTCGAGTGAGTTCCACTTCTCTTGAAGCGTCATACCCTTACTGCTAGTTTCCTATTCTCGAATCTAAGGGTTAGCTTTCTCTCTCTTAAAGAGGGTCTTCGTTGCGCTTTCCTCTGACAGTCATAGCCCTGACGGGGGTACCCTATCCCGATTCGACGTTCTCCTCCCAGTTAAATGCATTCTATTAATGAAGACCCGGTAGCAAAGGATCCCCCGAGATGGAACTACTTCTGACCCTGGCCAGGCTTAACCACACTAATCTTTCTTCAGTCTATCTAATTGGAAGACTTCTCTTGAATTAGCGCTTTCAAAGGTGTCTTTTCGCGACTCCACTGCTATTGATAAGTGGAGCTAACATCTTGTTAGCACCTTCTCCCGTCCAGGATTCAGCATTTCTTGGATTAGGCTTCTCTCTTTAAGGCTGCGCAAAAGCATTGGTTGACTTTCTTTCTCAGAGTTGGAAGCGAAGGAAGTTCTTCCCGTTCTGCTTGCTCCTTTAGCTCATCAATGCCTTTATGCTGTCTATATGCTGTCTATTTGAAAAGCTTTCCCTTCCATGGCAGGCTTCAACAGAGTATCCAATTGAACAGGATCAAGATACCGGGTCTTGAATGAGTCCGCTAGCTAGCTTCTGCGAAAGCCCTAATTAAGCTAGGATGAAGAATCGGAGTTCCCTACTACTCGAGTAGTCTGACTCGCTAGGAAGCGGGATCGAAACCTTTCACCCGAATGCTGCTAGCTCCTCTTTCTAGTCAGGACTAGGGGATTCCTTTTCCCAGTACCATGGGACTGCTTTATCTGATTCTACTGAAAGCATGAGAAGGAAGTATCCCGGACTACCTTAACCCTGCAAACACCTACTTACAGTTGTTGGTTTAGGAGTGAAGTTGACTAAGGGCAAGCTCAGAATTCAAGGATGCCCGGTCTTGGAGGAGGTGATCGTCACAGCTCCGTGATGAACGACCAATCACGGGCCTAGATAGAAAGAAGACTGGAATTGAAAAGGGCAAGTCGTTAAACCGAAGTTCCTATGTCTCCCTCAGCGAGTGCTATTTCCCCTTCCCCAGATCCAGTGACAATATGAGTTGCTTTTGGAAAGAGGATTCCTTCCGCATTCTCCTTCAATAGCTAAGGCCTTTTCTAAACCTGTGCTAAGGTCAGGCTCTCCAGACAGTGCCAGTCCTTCTCCCTATGAGTCAATAAAGAGGGTCCAGGCCAGCCAAGAAGGGAGTAAGAACGGACGATAGATACTTGATCTATTCGATCTGACTTTACCAACCATTAGTTTCTCCTATTTGATGGATTTCCTTGCCTGACATCTCTCTTAATTCAAGATCTCTCTCGCCTTTATCCTGATCCTGGTCTGGTAGTCTCTTTGTCCCATCATTCCCTTTGAGGGAGTCCCAGAGCCTCTTCTTTCAAAGAGCGCATTCCCCCACACCCTATTCTCTAGCGACTCCTTCTGTGCGTGGTTCTCTTTATACTATGACTCTTGATCTGGGAAGCAAGCACTCTTCTGTAAGCCTTCGAGAAGGTTCGTAGCCTTGCTAACGGTTTTCAACCTTTACCTATGTGTCTGGTGACTGATACCTGCCACCCATACGTGGCAGACCCAAGCAAGACTCAATTAGTTGTCCTTCTAACTGCGCATTCATCCTTTAGATTTAGAGAAAGATTACATCTTTGACCGGCAAAGAATTGAACGAACACAGGGACTGCCCCTACTAGATCGAAGTTGAGCATGGTCAGTCTCATCTTGCCACATCGTAGCAGCGTACCCTCTCTATACAAGTCACAAGCCATCTCCGGACCAAAGCAATAACAAGAGTACCAGGTCAGGCACGAAAGTCACTTCTTGCACTAAGGCAAGGTTGACGAACAACAAGGATAGGGTCCGGTTCGGCTAAGTCCATTGCTCGGTCATCCGAGAGTTCTTCCCGCTTCATTCAATCAGCAAGACAATGTGAATAGGTATTCTAAAGTCAAGGGCCGGACCCGACTCCGTTAGCAGAGCTCTGAGCTTTGCTCCAGGGTTACCTATTTGAACTAGTATTCCGATTGACAGACAGACCGGTTTGCGACAGGCTTGGCTGAATGGACTGAGACCGAGGAAAATCCCTCGTGCTACTGGCTTTTAACCGAATTGCGACTTTCTAGCTCTTAGCTTGACTCCCTCTACCTCTAAATCCACTTAGTCTTGCATGGACTTTTGAGCATTTGCTGTACTCCCGCAGGATTAAGCAAACTCCTTACCCTTGACCTAGTGACTCGCGGGCTCTATAAATGGAAGGGAACCCCTTTCAAAGAGTACATTTCTTCCCCTGCGTCAAGTACTTGAAATTAGCTCTAACTCGAATTCCTTACCGAAGAAAGGCCAGAATAGAACGAAATGTGACATTCTATGATAGGTAGCTCTTCCTCTTTCTTTCGCTCTGGTAATCAGATTCTAAGAGTACCCTGCTGCTGTAGCATTCTTCTAAGAATGGGGATTTCCCTGTATGCCTTAATTCCGGATTCCGGTGATCGTGGAACATGTGACAGATAGTTCTTCTTGCCCGATACCGAGTTATCCCTTTAGCCTACTCCTTTTAGAAAGTCTGATTTTCTGACATTTCGTTCCATGGGGCATTAGAATGCATTTCCATGAGCGGGATCTAGCTTAGAATATCGAATAGAATGCCCAGAGTAAGAGCAAGAGCCTTAAGATTAGGAACTCCCTTTGGCAAGAGTGATTCTTTTGGCAATAGGATGAGGGGAGATTGAGGCTTTAAAGCCAGAGTCAGAGATGCCTTTCCTGGGCGTTTTCACTTGTTCCCGAACGGCACTTGGTGTTGTCTTTTGGCTCTTCCATAATTGGGTCAATCTGCATTTTGCATCAAAATAGTTATTACCACTATCTAGAACCGATTGGAGTTGGTAAACCCTTCTCGTGGTAGGACTTTTGTCAGACTCTTAAGTTCCCGTTGGAGTCTCTTGCGGAGAAGATCAAGTTACACACACATCTGCTGATATAATCATATACTTCATACCTCTTTATCACGACCGCAAATCGCTCGCTGCTGCTAGCTTCATGCCCACGCTGCTCACGCTTAACCTAATAACTAAAAACAAGGATTTGCTGATTCATGGAACTTTCCCTTGCGATCTTGTCTTCCGGGCAAAAGATCTTTTTTTTGATGTGCCTCTTTCGGTTGCTATCTAGCTTTACCGAATGAAGTTAGTCACCTTCCTTTTCCGCTTTCAGACAAGTAGCTAAGTCGTCTTAATCCAGCGACGAAAACTCTTGCGCTAGGAGAAAGGCTCAATCCCCTCGCTTTGTCGCCCCTATCTCGTTAGCCGTTGCTTCTTCCCTCGCCTAAACCTAAACTAGTCCTACTCCTACAGCTTGCGCCGAAGATTCACTACCAGCTCTTTTACCGCCCGTAGTTGACTGATTGGAGTCAGGAACTACTTTTTGGAATATTTCCCTTTCTTTTGACTTGCCCAAAAGAAATTCTATTCCTTGACACTATATATAGTTGGCTGAAACCGGAAAGGCCTTCAAACAATCCCGTACTTCTGGCTCTAGCCCGCTTCACTGCATGAAACAAACGGTTAGGTTAGACCTCTGGCATTTATTCCCTAGAGACCTGTCCCCCCAACATTTCCTTTTGGTCTTCAGAGATAGACTTTGCTCTCTTATCTTTCAATCTGGACTTGCATGTGTTCCGCATATGACTATTTCGAGTGATTGCTGCTATCTGGCTTGAGTTAGACAAGCAGAGAAGGATCTTATGCCACCGGTGATCGGCCTGTCTATCTAGTATCTAGTACTAGGACTAGTAGAGTAGAGGCACTACTGGGCGGGGCTTCCTCGATCACAGCTTCTCGCTTAGCTAACTGCCAGACAAGGATGCAAATCAACTCCTTATATAGAATAAGATCGACACATTCAATGAAGCAGCCAGTCCGGCAGACAAGCTACTTTCTGATTCTAGGACTGGCGGATCCTCTATCTATTAGCATACCCGTACCGGCAGTTAGACTAGCACTCTCTCCCCAATCAATCGCAGTAACCGGCTGTAAGAGAGCTGACTGTCTACCTGATTCAGTCTACTGGCAGTGAGTACCAGACTATGAGATAGCCTGGCCAGTGCATCCAATCAGATACCAGGCAGGAAGCTTCTTGATTGTTTCCCCGTCTGCTTTCCTTAAGATCTACAGAATACGTTATAGATGAGCCTGCCAACCGTTCCACCGGAGCGGTTTGGTTGAAAGTCCCATCCATAGGGAGTGCTACCCTAGAGTAAGATGAGCGACCCCAGTGGCAACGTTAGTCCCAAGGTAGCTTGCTTACTTCACTAGTCAACGAAGTGCGTAAACAAATAAAGGAACATTCTTGCTTGATCATTTGCTCTGACTAGACCGCCCCCCCTAGAGTACGAGACTGGTTCGCCATAGGTCCGAAGTTGGCTACTGATTGGATAGAAATCTCGTGCAAACACGATTTACTTATTTTATGACGTGACGAAACCCCGGAAATTTGACATCAATTGCTCGGAAAAGCTCTTTTGGAGGTTAGCTTTTCAACTATTATCGTACTATAAGCATTTTCGAGAATCGACCTTTAAACTATGCCAAAAACCCGGTTTTTTAGCCGGCCTAGCCGATTTGTAAACAAACGTAGTGTTATGCTTAACACATGCATGATGGAAGACAGTTCCTTTTCTCAAATATGAAAGATCGTATTTGAAATCAACCGAAGAGAGGCAAACAAAGTCTTTTCTTGACCTCGGAGCC